TAGGCACTATCTAATAGTGGAAAGTGTAAAAAAAGAAATCCGTTGTATATACATTCGAACCACCGTCGGTCATCTTTCTTTTTATCGAGAAATAGAAGAAGCCATACAAGGGTTTTGTCGGGCCTACCCATACGCTATCTAAGCTAAGAAATTAGATTAATTGATACCCGCGCCTGTGAGAAGTTGGGCCTATCCAATTTCATTGGTATCATTATAATTTATGAATTTCTATGTGAAAATAAAGATTGAGGAAAGGAAGTTTTCGAATCACTAACTCAGGTCCATTGTCCAATACTACTCGTCGAAATATGGAGGTCCTTATGGCAGAACGGGCCGATCTGGCCTTTCACAATAAAGTGATAGATGGAACTGCTATGAAACGACTTATTAGCAGATTAATAGATCATTTCGGAATGGCATATACATCACATATCCTGGATCAAGTGAAGACTTTGGGTTTCCAACAAGCCACCGCTACATCTATTTCATTAGGAATTGATGATCTTTTAACAATACCTTCTAAGGGATGGTTAGTCCAAGACGCTGAACAACAAAGTTTTATTTTGGAGAAACACCATCATTATGGGAATGTACACGCGGTAGAAAAATTACGTCAATCCATTGAGATATGGTATGCTACAAGTGAATATTTGAGACAAGAAATGAATCCTAATTTTCGGATGACGGATCTTTCTAATCCAGTCCATCTGATGTCCTTTTCGGGAGCCAGAGGAAATGCATCTCAGGTACATCAATTAGTAGGTATGAGAGGATTAATGTCGGATCCCCAAGGACAAATGATTGATTTACCCATTCAAAGCAATTTACGTGAAGGACTCTCTTTGACAGAATATATAATTTCCTGCTATGGAGCCCGCAAAGGAGTGGTGGATACTGCTGTACGAACATCGGATGCTGGGTACCTCACACGTAGACTTGTTGAAGTAGTTCAACACATTATTGTACGTAGAACAGATTGTGGTACTATCCGAGGTATTTACGTGAGTCCTCGAAATGGGATGACGGAAAAAATTTTTGTCCAAACACTAATGGGTCGTGTATTAGCAGATGATATATATATGGGTATACGATGCATTGCCACCCGAAATCAAGATATTGGAATTGGACTTGCCAATCGATTCATAACCTTTCGAGCACAACCAATATATATTAGAACCCCCTTTACTTGCAGGAATACATCTTGGATTTGTCAATTATGTTATGGCCGGAGTCCCACTCGTGGCGACCTGGTCGAATTGGGGGAAGCCGTGGGTATTATTGCGGGTCAATCAATTGGGGAACCGGGGACTCAACTAACATTAAGAACTTTTCATACCGGCGGAGTATTCACGGGCGGTACTGCCGAACATGTACGAGCTCCTTCTAATGGAAAAATAAGGTTCAATGAAGATTTGGTTCATCCCACACGTAACCGTCATGGGCAACCTGCTTTTCTATGTTCTATAGACTTGTATGTAACCATTGAGAGTCGGGATATTATACATAATGTGAATATTCCACCAAAAAGTTTGCTTTTAGTTCAAAACGATCAATATGTAGAATCAGAACAAGTGATTGCTGAGATTCGTGCCGGAACGTCCACTTTTCATTTTAAAGAGAGGGTTCGAAAACATATTTATTCTGAATCAGAGGGAGAAATGCACTGGAGTACCGATGTCTACCATGCACCTGAATATACATATGGTAATGTTCATCTATTACCAAAAACAAGCCATTTGTGGATATTAGCAGGAAGGCCACGCAGATCCAGTATAGTGTCTTTTTCGCTCCACAAGGATCAAGATCAAATGAATGTTCATTCTTTTTCTGTCGAAGAAAGATATATCTCTGACCTCTCAATCACTAATGATCGAGTAAAACATAAATTGTTGAATACTTCTGATCAAAAAGATAGGGAAATTCTTGACTATTCAAGACTTGATGGAATCAAATCCAACGGTCATTGGAATTTCATATATCCTTCGGTTCTACAAGAGAATTCCGATTTCTTGTCGAAAAGGCGAAGAAATCAATTTCATATCCCATTACGATATGATCAAGAACGAGAGAAAGAACCGATACCCGGTTTTGGTATTTCGATTGAAATACCCATAAATGGTATTTTACGGAGAAATAGTATTCTTGCTTATTTTGATGATCCCCGATACAAAAGAAATAGTTCGGGAATTACTAAATATGGGACCGTAGAGGCAGATTCAATCGTAAAAAAAGAAGATTTGATTGAGTATCGAGGAGCAAAAGAATTTAGTCCGAAATACCAAATAAAAGTGGATCGGTTTTTTTTTATTCCCGAAGAAGTGCATATCTTACCCGGATCTTCGTCCATAATGGTACGGAACAATAGTATCATTGGAGTAGATGCACGACTCGCTTTAAATACAAGAAGTCGAGTAGGTGGATTAGTCCGAGTGGAGAGAAAAAAAAAAAGTATTGAACTGAAAATTGTTTCTGGAGATATTTATTTTCCTGGAGAGACAGATAAGATATCCAGGCACAGCGGCATTTTGATACCACCAGAAACGAAAAAAAAAAATTCTAAGGAATCAAAAAAATGGAAAAATTGGATCTATGTCCAACGGATCACACCTACCAAAAAAAAGTATTTTGTTTCGGTTCGGCCCGTAGTCACATATGAAATGGCTGATGGGATCAATTTAACAAGACTTTTCCCTCAGGATCTCTTGCAGGAAAAAGATAATGTCCAACTTAGAGTTTTCAATTATATCCTTTATGGAAATGAAAAGTCAATTCGAGGAATTTATCACACAAGTATTCAATTGGTTCGGGCTTGCTTAGTATTGAACTGGGGCCAAGAAAAAAATGGTTCGATAGAAGAGGTTCATGCTTCCTTTGTTGAGGTAAGGGCAAATGATCTGATTCGCGATTTCATAAGAATTGAGTTAGTCAAGTCTACAACTTCGTATACCGGAAAAAGGTATGATACGGTGGGTTCGGGATTAATTCCCGATAATCGATTAGATCGTACCAATACCAATCCTTTTTTTTCCAAGGCGAAGATTCAATCATTTACCCAACATCAAGGAACTATCGGTACGTTGTTGAATCGAAATAAGGAATGTGAGTCTTTGATGATTTTGTCATCATTCAATTGTTCTCGAGTTAGTCCATTCAACGTCAACGGTTTGAAATATAACAACGATGTGACAACATGGTTGGACCCCGTAAAACCAATAAGGGATTGGTTTGGCCCCTTAGGTACTATTGTACCTAAAATAGTGAATTTTCATTCATCTTTTCATTTAATAACTCATAATCAGATCTTGTTAAATAAATATTTGAAACTTGACAATTTGAAACAGACTTTCCAAGTATTTCATTGCTATATAATATTTGAAAATAAAAGGATTTCTACGGGTGATGACATCATTTTGACTCCACTCTATTTATATCGGTACTTTATTGAAATCCATTTTTGGGAAGAGACATCCGCAATAATGAGCCTTGGGCAATTTCTTTGTGAAAATATATGTCTATTTCAAGATGGATCATACATAAAAAAATCAGGTCAAATTTTCATTATTGATATCGACTCTTTAGTTATAAGATCAGCTAAGCCCTATTTGGCTACTCCAGGAGCAACGGTTCGTGGACATTATGGGGAACCCCTTTATGAAGGAGATACATTAGTTACGTTTATATATGAAAAATCGCGATCTGGTGACATAACACAGGGTCTTCCAAAAGTGGAACAAATCTTAGAAGTGCGTTCGATTGGTTCAATATCGATGAACCTTGAAAGGAGAGTTGAAAGTTGGAACGAACGTATACCAAAAATTCTTGGAATCCCCTGGGGATTCTTGATTGGAGCTGAGCTAACCATAGCCCAAAGTCGTATCTCTTTGGTTAATAAGATTCAAAAGGTTTATCGATCCCAGGGGGTGCAGATTCATAATAGACATATAGAGATTATTGTACGTCAAGTAACATCAAAAGTGTTGGTTTCAGAAGATGGAATGTCTAATGTTTTTTTACCCGGAGAATTAATCGGATTGTTGCGAGCGGAACGAGCAGGGCGCGCTTTGGACGAAGCAATCTGTTATAGGGCAATCTTATTGGGAATAACGAAGGCATCCCTGAATACTCAAAGTTTCATATCTGAAGCAAGTTTTCAAGAAACTGCTAGAGTTTTAGCAAAAGCTGCTCTACGAGGCCGTATTGATTGGTTGAAGGGCCTGAAAGAGAATGTTGTTCTGGGGGGGATTATCCCTGCCGGTACCGGATTCCAAAAATTAGCGTACCGCTCAAGGCAAGACAAGAACATTCATTTGGAAATCCAAAATAAAAATCTATTCGAGTTGGAAATGAGAGATATTTTGTTACATCATAGAGAATTTTTTTTTTCTTGCGTCCCAAACAATTTCCATGAGACACCAGAAAAATAATTTACGCGATTTCATAATTCCTAAGGTAAGGGTAGATTCATTCTTTCTTTTGACTTTCTATTTATTGATTTGGTAATAAATAAAATGAAATATTAATAATAAAAATGAATGGTTGGGGCTGTGTATCAACGATCAATCCCGGTAGAAGGTTCCGTCGGAACAATTTTTTATTTGTTCAAAAAAAAGAGAAAGTGTGGGAAAAAATGACAAGAAGACATTGGAACATCAATTTAGAAGAGATGATGGAAGCAGGAGTTCATTTTGGCCATGGTACTAAAAAATGGAATCCTAGAATGGCCCCTTACATCTCTGCAAAGCGTAAAGGTATTCATATTACAAATCTTACTAGAACTGCTCGTTTTTTATCAGAAGCCTGTGATTTAGTTTTTGATGCAGCAAGTGGGGGAAAAGATTTCTTAATAGTTGGTACCAAAAATAAAGCAGCGGATTCAGTAGCATCAGCTGCAATAAGGGCTCGATGCCATTATGTTAATAAAAAATGGCTTGGTGGTATGTCAACGAATTGGTCTACTACAGAAACGAGACTGCATAAGTTTAGGGATTTAAGAGCAGAACAAAAGATGGGGAAACTCAATGGTCTCCCCAAAAGAGATGCTGCAATGTTGAAGAGAAAATTATCTACTTTGCAAACATATCTGGGTGGGATCAAATATATGACGGGGTTGCCCGATATTGTAATCATCGTGGATCAGCAAGAAGAATATACAGCCCTCCGAGAATGTATCATTTTGGGAATTCCAACGATTTGTTTAATTGATACAAATTGTGACCCCGATCTCGCAGATATTTCGATTCCAGCCAACGATGACGCTATAGCTTCAATTCGATTGATTCTTAATAAATTAGTATCCGCAATTTGTAAGGGTCGTTCTAGCTATATAAGAAGTTGTTGATTATGATTATGTTATGATTAAGAATAATAAGATTGGTTAATTAGTCGGGAACTTCATAGATTTATTGAATCGGTTACTATTCTTGTCTTGGATTAAAAAAAGAGAAAATTGGGATATTTCTCTTTTTTATGTGATTTCTTGATATCCTAAATATATGATTAATGATTAAAGTAGAGATGGGTTGAGTTGAGAAAGAGATGGTTGAATCAAAATAATTCCTTTTTTTAAGTTGATTTCTGTCCGAGGACAATATGAATGTTATACCATGTTCCATTAAAACGCTCAAAGGATTATATGATATATCAGGTGTAGAAGTAGGCCAACATTTATATTGGCAAATAGGAGGTTTACAAATTCATGCCCAAGTACTTATCACTTCTTGGGTCGTAATTGCTATCTTATTAGGTTCAGTCATCATAGCCGTTCGAAATCCACAAACCATTCCGGCCGACGGTCAAAATTTCTTCGAATATGTTCTTGAATTTATTCGAGACTTGAGCAAGACTCAGATTGGAGAAGAATATGGTCCCTGGGTTCCCTTTATTGGAACTATGTTCCTATTTATTTTTGTTTCTAACTGGTCAGGTGCCCTTTTACCTTGGAAAGTCATACAGTTACCTCATGGGGAGTTAGCCGCCCCCACGAATGATATAAACACTACTGTTGCTTTAGCTTTACTGACGTCAGTGGCATATTTTTATGCGGGTCTTACCAAAAAAGGATTAGGTTATTTTGGGAAATACATTCAACCAACCCCAATACTTTTACCAATTAACATCCCAGAAGATTTCACAAAACCCCTATCTCTTAGTTTTCGACTTTTCGGGAATATATTGGCTGATGAATTAGTAGTTGTTGTTCTTGTTTCTTTAGTACCTTTAGTAGTTCCTATACCTGTTATGTTTCTTGGATTATTTACAAGTGGTATTCAGGCTCTTATTTTTGCAACTTTAGCCGCGGCTTATATAGGGGAATCCATGGAAGGTCATCATTGATTAGCTTTCGAAATAGTCTTTTTTTTTAGATTATCCCAATTCCGGAAATGCATGATTCAAGATAATCTACTCGGTTCTTGGTCGGGGAACATAATAGATAAAAATACGTATGTATATACGGTTAGAGTTGTAGGGGGAAAGATAGACTTATGAAAGTGTGAAAAAAAGATGGATTGGTGGGTCATGGTAGATATATGGTAATGTCTATAAGTTTGCCCAGACCCTGTATATCTTTCGAAGAAAGATTCTAGAATCCGATTCAATATAAAATACGGGTGGTTTACGTTATGAAAGAAACTAATGTATATGTGATATTAGATATATATCTAGTTATATAAGGGTTATCCCTATCTAATTTCTTATTTTCATTCGAAGTTTTTAGTTACTTCGACTCGATAGATTTGAATGATCAAATAAGTAATAATTCATTGGTTACTTGTATCATTAACTATTTTTTTTTTTAGTATGAGGAACTTATCATGAATCCACTTATTTCTGCCGCTTCCGTTATTGCTGCTGGATTGGCCGTAGGGCTTGCTTCTATTGGGCCTGGAGTTGGTCAAGGTACTGCTGCGGGCCAAGCCGTAGAGGGTATTGCAAGACAACCGGAAGCAGAAGGTAAAATACGAGGTACTTTATTGTTGAGTCTAGCTTTTATGGAAGCTTTGACAATTTATGGGCTAGTCGTGGCTTTAGCGCTTTTATTTGCGAATCCTTTTGTTTAATTGAATCCTAGAATTTAAATCAAAAAGTACGTTACATATTTTTTTCTATTAACTCGTTGCCGTTGACTTCTGCGAATTATATCAACACTTTACTCCTAAACTATGTATTTGTTGAGACAATACCATACCCGGGGAAGGCCTTATTTGAGGATGAGGAATTCGTAGATTTGCTCGCTTTCTTCCTTTCCGTCTACTATGGAAAACTTGTTTACTTTTATTTTAGGAATTCAACAAAAGAGATATTTCGCAATTGACATGAGACCTAGGACCTAACCCAATAAGATACTTATTGGAAACTTCAAAAAAAAGGGCGAGCGAGGTGATACAAAAAGAACTCTGTTCTTTGTTAGTCCTATCTATAAGAGGAGAACATATGAAAAACGTAACCGATTCTTTCCTTTCCTCGGGCCGTTGGCCATCCGTCGGGGGTTTCGGGTTTAAT